TGGGGGGGTAGGGGGGGTGTCGTCATAGGGAGGTATAGGAGTATTTATTTAGAATTTTTATGGGGTGGGCTGTATATTATTTATGGTAGTGCTCAAGGGTGGGGTCCAGCTTCGTTTTACAAGAACGGTGCTTTAAGGGTTAAGCTACTTGAGCAGTGATAGTTAGAGATTTTATTTTCTAAAAGACCCAGGAGGGGGTTAGAGATGAAGAATACGAAGTATATAATTGAGGCGAGTTGACCAATTTCTGTGAATGGTGTTTCTACTGGTTTTGTGGCTGCTCAGGTGATGATAATGAATGTGGTGGTAAAGGTTCAAAATGTAAGTTGTATTAGGGGTCGGAATATCATTGATCGGGTATTAGAGGTGTGTGTGAAGGGTGATGATAGGAGAATAGTGACTGATATGATTAGGGCTAATGTTCCCCCTAATTTGTTTGGGATCGATCGTAGGATCCCGTAGGCAAATAGGAAGTATCATTCAGGTTTAATGTGTTGTGGGGTGACTAGGGGGTTAGCCTTTGAGAAGTTTTCTGGGTCGTTTATTATGTCCGGGTAGAATGAGAGGATTATAAATAAGATGGTAATTAAGGTTGTTAGTATTAGGAAGTCTTTGTAGGAGTGATATGGGTGGAATGGGATTTTATCGATGTCAGAGTTTGTTCCTAATGGGTTGCTGGAGCCTTCGTTGTGAAGGAGAAGGATATGGATGGAGGATATTGAGATAATAGTGAATGGGAGGATGAAGTGAAGGGCGAAGAATCGGGTCAGAGTTGGGTCATTGATGGAGAAGCCACCTCACAGTCAGGTGGTTAAGGTGGTCCCAAGGTATGGGATTGCTGTTAGGAGGTTGGTGATTACTGTTGCTGCTCAAAATGATATCTGTCCCCATGGAAGAACATAGCCGAAGAAGGCTGTTGCTATGAGGGTGACTAGGAGGGTAGTGCCTGATAGTCATACTTCTTTATTTAAATAGGACCCATAGTAGAGGCCTCGTGCAATGTGTGTGTAGATACATATGAAAAACAAGGATGCGCCGATGGCGTGTGAGTTTTGTATAATTCAACCGTATGGGACATCTCGGGTGATGTGAACAATGGATGAGAAGGCTAAGTTAATGTTGGCTGTATAGTGGATTGCTAGGAAGAATCCAGTAATGGTTTGGATTATTAAGCAGGTTAAGAGTATTGACCCGAAGTTTCACCAGGTTGAGATGTTTGATCCTACTGGAAGAAGGTTGAAAGGTTTAAGGATGTGTTGGTGGGACATGTTTTTGTAGTTGATAAACAACAGTGGTTTTTCAGGCCTCAGGACTCAAAAGAGCGAAAACTATGTTTTTTATAGAGTATTTAATGTATTCGGTTCTGGTTTTAGTGGTTTTTAGTGTAGTGGTATTAAGTTTTGCTGTGGTACCCTATCATGGGGTGGTTTCTTTAATGGGGACTTCTTTTTTATGTTGTATAATTATAGTTGTTATTGGGCATACTTATGCTGCATTAGTGATGTACATCGTATATTTGGGTGGTTTGATTGTGGTTTTTGGTTATTGTGTAAGTGTTGAGAAGGGAGGTGAGATAGTTGTGGGTGTAAGTGGTTTATGATATTTTTTGTTAGCTGTGGGTGTAGGGTTGGTAATGTATATGTTGATAGGAATTTTAGGGGGTGTGCAGGGTTTATTGGCCTATACTAATTGAGAAGGTTGAGTGTGTTTAGAGGTCAATGGTTATGGTGTGTTTTATTTTCATGGAGGTCTAGGGTTAGTGGTTTGTGCTTGGGCCTTGGTTGTGGCCTTGTTTTCTATTTTAGTGGTTTTAGGTTGGACTTGTAAAGGTGGTGTACGACCTTTTAGGTCGGGATAATAATTAGTAGGAGGAGCAGGGTGAAGGAGAAGGTGGTTATGTAGTTTTTAATTATACTTTTTTGTTGTGTCGAAAGGAGGACAAGTTGGGTGAAGGTTTTAGAGAGGCCTTTAGGTCCGTAATTTTCTATGGTCCATAAATCTATTAGTTCTGTGGATACTTGTTGGCCAGATTTTAATAGTCCGATGGATGTGGCTCGGTGGGGAATATTAAAGAATGCTAGTTGGTTGAAGAATAGGTTAATTGTTTGTGGTTTTTGAGGCGGCATAGAGTAGGTAAGGAGGAATAGGTCTTTTGATAGGATAATACCCACTATTATTATGGTTAGTGCTATGAGTTTAGTAATAAGGGGTATTGTTACAGTTGGAGTAGTATGAAGTGTTGAAAGCTTTATTATACCACCGATAAAAATAGATATTAGGGTGAGACGTATAAGAGGGTAGATGGTGTTTTTTGTTTCTTTATGATAGCTAAGGTTGATGCGTGATGGTCCTGTTAGGATAAAAAGGATAATTTGTATACTGTAAGAGGCGGAGAGTGCTGTAGCGATTAGTGTTATTGTTAGGGCTCAGGAGTTGAGATGGGAGTTTGTTATGGTTTCAATTATAGTGTCTTTTGAGTAGAATCCCGATAGGAATGGTACTCCTATTAGTGAAAGGCTTGCGATAATGGTGAATGATGAGGTTATCGGTATAGTTTTGAGGAGGTTGCCTATCGCTCGGAGGTCTTGTTCATTGTTTAAATTGTGGATGAAAGACCCTGAGCAAAGGAAGAGGAGTGCTTTGAAGAACGAGTGGATAGTTATATGAAGGAAGGCAAGGGTGGGCTGATTAAGGCCCAGTATTGTTAATATTAGGCCTAGTTGGCTTGTGGTTGATAGTGCAATAATTTTTTTGATATCGTGTTGTGTGATTGCTGCAGTTGCAGCAAACATGGTTGTGATTGCTCCAATGATTAGACAGGCTGTTTTCATGGTGTGGCTGTTGTGTAGGATTGGGTAAAGTCGGATTAATAGGAAAACCCCTGCTACTACCATGGTACTTGAGTGGAGGAGGGCTGACACTGGTGTTGGTCCTTCTATTGCTGCTGGAAGTCATGGGTGTAGGCTGAATTGTGCGGATTTACCCATAGCTGCCGCTATTAAGCCGATTGTGGGGATAATGCTGGGCTGTTCGTATTGAATAAGGAGTTCTTGAAAATTTACTGAGGAAAAAGTAAGAACTCAGGTTGTAGTGAAGATTAGGCCAACGTCTCCAATTCGATTGTAGATAATGGCCTGGAGAGCAGCCGTATTAGCATTTGATCGTATATTCCATCAGCCAATAAGGAGGAAGGATATAATCCCTACACCTTCTCAGCCGATAAAGAGTTGGAATATGTTGTTAGCTGTAATGATGATAATTATTGTGATTAGGAAAGTGGTTAGGTACTTAATGAATTTGTTAATATTTGGATCGGATGACATATATCAAATAGAGAATTCAGTAATAGATCATGTAATAAACAATGCAACTGGGATAAATACTAGGGATAGTGTGTCTAAAGTAATAGAGATGTAGATGTTTTCTGTTGGTGTTGTGATTAATGGTAGAATTGATACGGTGAGTTCATTATTGTTGTAAAGTAGTATATTAAGTGGGATCATGCTGAGAATAAACATTAGTATTAGGGAGTGTTTTATGTTTTTAAGACTATGTGGTTGAGTGGGTTTAATAATTGATAAGGTTAGGGAGAAGAAGATAGTTAGAGTGATTGTTGGTGCGATAAGGCCCATATTCTACCACTTGGATTTGCACCAAGAGTTTTGGTGCCTAAGACCAATGGAGAGCTACTATCCTTTGGTAGAAGAGAGGGCTGGTTGTTATTCCAGATTGAAGAGTTAGCAGGCCTTCTTAACCTCTCGGTGTGTGAGAATGTCTATTTTCAGGGTCACAGCTTGATATTTTTTTTAAATTACACACACCTTAATACTAGTTCAGGCTTTAAAGAGATTAGGATTAATGGGGAAATATGGAGAATTATAAGTAAGTGTTCTCGTGAGTGGGTTGGTTCTGTAAAGGAGTTTAGTGAAGTTGGTCCTATTTGTGTCGATAGAAAGATATGTAGGGAATAGATGGCGGTGATTAGTACTGATAGGCCAAGTATGACTATTGTTGTAGGACATCAGTTGAATAGTGAGGACATGATTAGTAGTTCGCCTGTAAAGTTTATTGTCGGTGGGGTGGCAATATTTATTAGGTTTGTTAAAAGTCATCATGTTGTAGCTATTGGGAGGATATTGTGTAGGCCTCGTGTAAGGATTAAGATGCGGGTGTGTATGCGTTCGTAGGTTGTATTAGCTAAGCAGAAAAGTGCTGAGGAGGTAAAACCGTGGGAGATTATCAGAGCTATGGCTCCTGATAGACTTCATTGAGTTTGAATTATGATTGCGGCAATTACTAGACCCATATGGCTGATAGAAGAGTAGGCGATTAAAGATTTTAGGTCTGTTTGTTGTAAGCAGGTCAAGTTTGCCAGGACTGCCCCCCATATAGATAAAACTATAAATGGGAGAAACATATCTGTTTTAAGTGTTGGCAGGATTTGTGTAATTCGAATTATACCGTAACCACCTAGTTTTAATAGGATTGCTGCTAGTACCATAGACCCAGCAATTGGGGCTTCTACGTGGGCTTTAGGGAGTCAGAGGTGGAGTCCGTAGATTGGTATTTTTGCTAGGAATGCTGTTAAGCTAGCCAACCATAGGAGGAGTGATGTTCATTGGTTTAGGGGATTAGTAATTTGGACAAAAAGTGTTGGGGTTATAGTTAAATTATTTAGGAAGATAATTGCAATCAATAGGGGAAGAGAGGTAGATAGAGTATAGAGCATGAAGTATGTACCTGCGGTAAGTCGTTCGGCTTGTTGTCCTCAGCGTGTGATTAGGATTAGAGTGGGGATGAGGGTAGCTTCAAATATAATGTATATCAGGGTTATGCTGTAAGCTGCGAATGTCATGGAGATGAAGAGGTGGAGGAGGGTAATTGTTGATAAGAATGTTCGTTGTCGTTGGAGGGGCTCTTTAGCTATTATGTGTTGGCTAGCAATGGTTATTAAGGGCAGTAGTCAGAATGAGAGTGATAGAAGAGGTCATGAGATACTGTCTAAGCTTAAAATAGAGTTTGATTTAGGTTCTAGCAGGGTAAGGCTAAATAGTGCTAATGTGAATATATAGGAAGTAGTAACTGGGTACAGAGATTTAGGTTTTAGTAAGAGGATGGTAGGAATAAGGGCTATAGTTGTAAAAATAATTTTTATCATTATAGGAGGTTGAGATTTTTAAGGAAATCGCTTCCATGGGTACGTGTAGTTGTAACTACTAGGCTAAGGCCGACTGCTGCCCCACACACAGATACGGTAAGAATGATGATTGGTATGGGAGATTGTGATAGGGCTAGTGAGGTGGAGGTGTATACTACTAACAGGGTGAATAGTAAAAGCATTGTAGTCTCAATACATATCAATGCTAGAATTAGGTGTTTTTGTTGTGTGGATAGGCTTATGATGGTTAATATTAGGGTTAGGGTTAGGATAGTTTTGATTAGTTCCATTATTGGGGCTTACAGGTAAGTTCTTTTGAGTCGAAATCAAATGTCTGATTAGACTTCCCCAATACTCTGCTCATTCTAAGCCACCTTGGAGTCATTCGTATAGGAGGCCCAATGTGAGGATTGTAAGGAGAGTTAAGGCTATCAGGGTTGTAGTATTTGTTGGGTTTGTATTTATGCTTCATGGGATGGGGAGGAGAAGGATAATTTCTAGGTCAAATAGAATAAAGAGAATAGCGACTAAGAAAAATTGGATGGAGATAGGGGAACGTGCGTTGCCTAGTGGGTCAAATCCGCATTCGTACGGGGATAGTTTATTAATGTCTGGTTTTGCAGGTATATAGGAGTTAATTACATATAGGAGGATCGCTGTTGCTATGGCTAAAATGACGAGGGTGTAAAGACTTATTATTTCTTCCCGTGGGACCTAATGCTTGGAAGGCATTTATACTTATATACTAAAGAAATATGAGCCTCATCAGTATACTGAGATATATAGGAAAAGTCATACGATGTCTACGAAGTGTCAGTATCAGATTGCTGCTTCGTACCCAAAGTGGTGGGTGGTTGTAAAGTGGAATTTAATTAGGCGTATTAGACAAGTTAGTAAGAATGAGGTCCCGATTATAACATGGAGGCCATGGAAGCCTGTGGCCACAAAAAATAATGATCCGTATACGCTGTCTGAGATGGTGAATGGGGTGTCTATATATTCTGATACTTGAAGGGCTGTAAAGTAAACACCGAGTATAACCGTAATTATTAGAGCATAGGTGGCTTCTTTCTTGTTTCCTTTTATTAAAGAGTGATGAGATCAGGTAATTGTTGCTCCAGATGACAGTAGAACTGCAGTGTTAAGCAGGGGGACATCTATAGGGTTTAAGGGGGAGATGCCAATTGGTGGTCATTCTGCACCTAGCTCTGGGGTAGGTACTAGGCTAACGTGGTATAGGGTTCAGAAAAACCCAAGGAAAAAGAATACTTCTGATGTAATGAATAGGATTATGCCGTAGCGTATGTTTTTTTGGACGCCTGAGGTGTGATGTCCTTGGTAGGTGCTTTCCCGAACTACATCACGTCACCATTGGATGAGGGTTAGGGAGATGGTTAATAAGCCTAATTTTAACACAATTGTTGAAGTTGTGTGGAATCAGAGGGCTAGACCTGAGGCTAGGAGTAGTGAGCTTGCTGCTCCCGTTAGAGGTCATGGGCTTGGGTCAACTATGTGATATTGGTGGAGTTGGTGGGTCATTATGAGTTTTCTTGAAGGTATAGGATAACTAGGAGAGCGAATACATAGGCTTGGATACAAGCTACTGCTAGTTCTAGAAGGGTGAGTAGGAATAAGAGGGTTAGTGTTAGTAAGCTTATAGAGATATAAGTGTTAATTAGGTTAATAGCGGCAGAGCCTACCATTGTTATGAGAAGGTGGCCGGCTGTAATGTTAGCTGTAAGTCGTACGCCTAGCGCTATAGGGCGCATTAGAAGGCTTACTGTTTCGATTATAATTATAAAGGGAATAAGCGGAGTAGGTGAGCCCTCCGGGAGAAGATGTGCTAGTGAGGTTGATGGGTTAGTTTTAAGGCCCAGGATTACGGTGGCTAATCAGAGGGGGATAGCTAGGGCCATGTTTATTGATAGTTGGGAGGTTGGAGTGAAGGTATATGGGAGTAGACCAAGGAGGTTTGATAGGAGAATTATTAGGAAAAGGCCTACAAGTAGAGGGCATCATTTTTGTCCTTTTGGGGAGAGTTGGGTTAGTATACTAAGTATAAATATTTTTAAAAGTAAAACTATAGATGTAGTTGTGCGGTTCCCTAAAAGTTTAGGTTTGTGGAATACTATAAAGATTGGGATGAGTATAGAGATTGGTGCTGTAGGGATAAGGACTAGTTCTGGGCTCATGAATTGTTCAAACATGTTTATATTCATTTAAGGGTGGGTGTTTTTAGTTGGTTGTTAGAAGAGTGAGGGGTTTTTGGTTTAATGGTGAGTGTAAGGAGGCTTATTTTTTGTGAGATAAGGGTGATAGTGAGTCAGGCACACATGAAGATAAGGAGAATAAAAATGATATCTAGTTGGGGCATTCACTAAGGAAATGAATTCCTCTCCAACTTAAAAGGTTGGTGCTGTATAAGCTTCTTAGTGATTGTTCTGAGGATAATCATTGTTCAAAGTGGAATAAAGGGGTGGCTTCTACTGCGATGGGTATGAAGCTATGATTTGCCCCACAAATTTCTGAGCATTGTCCGAAGAAGATGCCTGTGCGGGATGTTGCTAATGGGACTTGGTTTAGCCGTCCTGGGACAGCATCAACTTTTACCCCTAAGGATGGAATTGCTCACGAGTGAAGTACATCTTCTGCGGTTACTACAATTCGGGTTTGTAGGCCTGCTGGTATAACTATGCGATGGTCAACTTCAAGTAGGCGGGGTGAACCCTTTTTTAGGTCTTGTGTTTGGAGTATATAGGAGTCAAATGAAATGTGGGTTTCATCTGAGTACTCATAATTCCAGTATCATTGATGCCCAGTAGCTTTAATTGTGAGGTAGGGGTCAAATACTTCTTCTATTAGGTATAGGGACCGTACTGAGGGTAGGGCTGTTAAGATAAGGATTATAATGGGGGCGGCTGTTCATGCGGCTTCTAGTTGTTCTACTTCTTCAGATGGGTCGTTATGGGTCAAAGTAGTTGAAGTTGCAGTAATAGTAAATATTAAGATTACTAGTGTTATTAGGCAGGTGAGAAGTAAAACATGGTCATGTAGGAATACTACTTCTTCTATTGTTGGGCCTATAGCTTCTTGGAGGGATAATTGAGCTGCGTATGGCATTGAGAACCACAAATATTGTGACTTGACTATGACAAGGTCATGTAATTATGTTTACTAGATTCTCGGGAAGATAGCATAAGTGTGCGATTAACTTGAAATTATTAGGTGGCAGTTAAGTCTGTCTCTTCTCGGGCCAGGGTCATTGTATATCTGGTAGGTGTTCTCGGATGGAAGCATATGAGTTGTTTGGTGTAAAGGTTGGCTCAGTGTGAGTGTGGTATGGTGGAGGGGTCCCATATAGTCATTCGATGTGGGTTTTTTTTCCTAATTGAATTACTGGTTTTCGTTTACATGTTATTGCCTCTCATACAATGAAGAGGGACATAAGAACAGCAATAAGAGAGATAGTGGAGCCAATTGAGGAAATAGTGTTTCACAAGGCAAAGGCGTCAGGGAAGTCTGAGTATCGACGGGGTATGCCAGATAGTCCTAAAAAGTGTTGAGGAAAGAAAGTTATATTAACCCCTAAGAATATTACTCAAAATTGGGTCTTGGTCAAAGTTTGGTTTAGGGAGTACCCGGTAAACAGGGGAAATCAGTGGGTAAGTCCTCCTATGATGGCGAATACTGCCCCCATAGATAGAACATAGTGGAAGTGTGCTACGACGTAGTAGGTGTCATGTAAAACGATGTCTAAGGATGAGTTTGCTAAGATGATCCCCGTTATGCCGCCTACGGTGAAAAGGAAGATGAATCCTAGGGCCCAGTAGATTGGGGTGTGTCATTTAATATGGCCTCCTGTCAGGGTGGCTAGTCATCCGAATACTTTGATCCCTGTTGGGATAGCAATGATTATGGTAGCTGCTGTAAAGTAGGCACGGCTATCAATATCTAGACCTACGGTAAATATATGGTGAGCCCATACTACAAACCCAAGGATTGCGATGGATATTATTGCCCAAATTATACTAGTATACCCAAATGTGTTTTTTTTTCCAGTGTAGAAAGTGATAATACTAGATACGATTCCAAAGCCCGGTAGAATTAGGATGTATACTTCTGGGTGACCAAAGAACCAGAATAGATGTTGAAATAGGACGGGGTCGCCTCCGCCACAAGGGTCAAAGAAGGAGGTGTTCAGGTTTCGGTCTGTTAATAATATAGTGATTGCTGCTGCAAGAACGGGCAGTGCTAGGAGTAGTATGATGGCAGTGATTATGACAGATCAAACGAATAAAGGGAAGTTAAACATGGGTATTGATTTAGGTTTTATGTTAATGCAAGTGGTGATGAAGTTAATTGCTCCGAGAATTGATGAGGCTCCGGCAAGGTGGAGGGAGAAAATTGCTAGGTCTACTGATGGGCCTGAGTGTACTAGGTTTCCAGACAGTGGGGGATAAACAGTTCATCCTGTTCCAGCACCCGCTTCGACATAAGAGGAGGATAGAAGAAGGAGAAGAGCGGGGGGGAGGAGTCAGAAGCTTATGTTGTTTATACGGGGGAAGGCCATGTCTGGTGTGCCGATTATTAGTGGGATTAGTCAATTTCCAAAGCCCCCGATTATAATCGGTATAACCATAAAGAAGATTATGATGAAGGCGTGTGCGGTTACTAGGACATTAAAGATCTGATCGCTGCCAAATAGGGACCCTGGCTGAGTGAGTTCTATTCGCATTAAGATGCTTAGGCAGGCTCCGACTAGTCCGGATCAGGCGCCGAATATAAAGTATAGGGTTCCAATATCTTTGTGGTTTGTTGAAAATAGTCAACGGGTGATTAACACAGGTAGTATGGCTGATTAAAGCGGTAAACTGTAAATTTACACATAGGTAATACTTGCTACCAGGCCCCGAACATGTCGGACTGCAAACCCGGCCTCGGCTCTTTGCCCGGGGCTTCTCCGTTTTTTCACTCCGGCCAAAAACGGAGAAGTAGACTAAAGCCCGCCGGTTTGGGCAGCTAGCTGTTAATTAGTTTTTGTAGGATCAAGGCCTGCTGGTCTAGAGAGCTTTAGTTTAGTTAAAATGTCTGTGTTGCAAGCAGGAGATGTGGTGAGGCTGCAAGCTCTAACAGAAACTAAAGTAACTTTTTTGGGGGCTTTGAAGGCTCCTAGTTTTATATAACTTAAGTTTCTATATGATAGGTGAGAGGGGCAAGAGAAGAATTATTATTGTTGATAGAGTGAGGGGTAAGATAGTGTTGTTTTTATGGGTTGTTCGTCATTTTATCGGTATAAGTGAGGGGTGGGGTGGGATAGTTATGGCTAGGGTATATGTTAGGCGTATATAAAGGTACAGGCTTGGAAGGGAGGATATGGCTATTAGGGTGGCTTCTAGGGTTATGTTGAAGGTAACTATTTTATTTAGGATAAGTCATTTTGGTATAAACCCTGTAAGTGGGGGCAGCCCTGTGAGGGATAAGATGGTTAGAAGTATGGTTATTATAAAGTAGGGAGAAGTGGTTCATAAAGTTCCTATGTCTTTAATTGTTGCTGACGATGAAAGGTTGAGAATAAGAAAGATGGGTATTGTGGTTATTGTATAGATTATGAAGGTAAGGGTTGAAATATTTGGGGCTAGAGTAATAGTAGCTAAGATTCAGCCAGTGTGAGCGATTGATGAAAAAGCTATTAGTTTTCGTAGTTGAGTTTGATTGAGGCCTCCAAGGCCACCGACTAAGACAGATAGGATAGCTGATGAGCTTAGGATTGTAAGGTTTGTGTTGTTATGGGTGGCTAATAGGATGGCGAGGGGGGCAATTTTTTGTCAGGTAAGGATGGTTAGGGCAGTTAGTGTTGTGGCGCCTTGCGCTACTTCTGGTAATCAAAAGTGGAATGGTGCTGCAGCTATTTTTATTATTAGTGCTAGGGTGATAATTTTTATTGTTGTTGATTCTGTTGTTAGGTTAATCTCTCAGTTGGAGGTATTAAGTGCATTTAGTGTTGTTATAGATAGGATGGTGATGGAGGCTAGGGTTTGTGTGAGGAAGTATTTTGTTGTTGCTTCTGTCGCCCGGGGGTGATTAGTTTTAGAGATAATTGGGATTATAGATAAAGTATTGATTTCCAGACATGTTCATGCTATGAGTCAGTGTGTTGTTATGGTAATTAAGGTGGTGCTCATGAAAATGCTAATGGTGATTGTAATTCAGGATATGGGATTAATTAGTAGAGGTCTAGGAGACATTTTCGGGGTATGGGCCCGATAGCTTATTTAGCTGACTTTACTTAGAAAATATTATAGAGGAGTATTAGAAGTTTTGGGCTTCTAGGTCCAAGTTCGAGTCTTGGTTTTCTAGTATTAAGGAGATGATTTGAACATCTGTGTTGAGGTTTTAAGCCTTTTGCATGGCCGTGCTTTGCTACCTTAATTTTTTAATATAGAAATTCAGGACACAGTGTAAAAAATAGGCAAAATCCGGTCAATTGAATCGGGGGGGTTGCACTCATGATTTTGAGTTGAGGAAATTAGAAGTCGTATTCCGGATAGTAAAATCTGGTACGCCTTTTCTATAATGTTGTTATGGAAGTAAAAAAATATTAAGTGGTTCTAAAAAATTAAATTTGTTATAGGAATTCGGGTTTAAAAATTTATTATGGAAAAGTGGCATTGATTTTGGTGAATTTTTGAAAAATTGGTAAAAATTTAAATTTTGAACGGGAATTTTATAATAAAAATAATGAAAATTTTTGGTCTCTAAAAAAAGATGTCTAACAAGCATTAAGGAAATGTATCCCTCTAGGGAAAAGTGCACGACCAAGGGTAGGGCTCCACCTGGACTAATGGTATTACATCCCCGATTAAGGGGTGACCGGTAACGAGCATAGATGGGTGTCAGGTGAAAGGTAGAGATAAAAAGGGCAACCAAGGGTGGAACAGGCATACGTGATCTAGACATGCGGCAGAATGTACCAGGATAAGGGGTGAAGCCAGAGGCCTTGGAAAGAGCAAGTAAGGCGGGGTGGTTCCGGACCATTGAGATGATCTTGAAGGTGTAACCAGCGGCCTTGGAAAGGACATTAATGGGAGGAGTTACATGATATGGACGTGAAAAGCAGGACTGAAATGCGTTCAATGGAAGGATAGACGGGTTCACGGGAAGGGTTAAATCATGGGACACCGGTTTGATCTGGATAGTCATGGTTATTAATAAGGAACAACCTCTGTTAAATGGAACGACCAGAAAATGAGATGGAGAATGATATGTTAATGAACCAGTTTATTATACAAATAATTAAAGTATAATTCCGGCTTATTATCCATGGGGCAAAACGATTAATGTATTATTATACATAGCAATATAAAGGACTATATATGAAGAAGTACATATATAGTCGATTTACGGATTAAATTTTATGGGGGGGTAGGGGGGGTGTCGTCATAGGGGGTATAGGAGTATTTATTTAAAAATTTTATGGGGGGGTAGGGGGGGTGTCGTCATAGGGAGGTATAGGAGTATTTATTTAGAATTTTTATGGTTTGTCAAAAAGTAGTTTAAAGTGAGAATGCTAGCTTTGGGGGCTAGAGATGGAATATCCCTTTTTGAGGGGGAAGTGGGGTTTGTGGAACCCATGTCTACTCTATCAAGGTAGTCCTTTTTCAGGCACGCTTCCATTGGGGAGGTGTTCCGTAGAATGTTGAGGTGGTGAATAGGTTTAGGAGGCATAGGGATAGGGTAAGGGGAAGGTATTGTTTTCATAGAAGGTGTATGAGCTGGTCATATCGGAATCGTGGGTAAGAGGCGCGGATTCATAGGAACAGGAGTGTAAGGATTATTGTCTTTATTATTAGGTTGATTGTAAATAATTCTTGGTTAGAGGTTCCCGGGTTTATAAAAATTATAACTGAAAGGGTGTTTATTAGAAGGATATTTGAGTATTCTGCTAGGAATAGAAGGGCGAATGGACCTGCTGAGAACTCTAAATTGAACCCTGAGACTAGTTCTGACTCCCCCTCAGTTAGGTCAAATGGTGATCGATTGGTCTCAGCTAGGGTTGATGTAAATCATATTATAGTGAGAGGTCATGATGCAAATATAAGTCATTGATGTTCTTGAGTTTCTGTGAAGGATGATAATGAATAGCCACCGGAGATGGTGGCTATTGAAATAATGATTAGTCCTAGGGTGACTTCATAGGAGATAATTTGAGCTACAGCTCGGATTGCCCCTATTAGTGGGTATTTGGAGTTTGATGATCATCCGGATCATAGAATGGTGTATGTAAACATACCGGATATGGCCATGATGAATATAAGGCCTAGGTTTATATTGGTCAGTGCAGCTGGTATAGGGAGTGGTGCTCATGAGATTAGAGATAGGGATAGGGCTATGATAGGGGATAAAGTAAATAGAATTGGTGATGATATGGATGGTTTAGATGATTCTTTAATGATCAGTTTTAGGCCGTCTGCAATGGGTTGAAGGATGCCTAGGGGTCCTACTAAGTTGGGTCCTTTTCGTAGTTGTATGTAGCCTAAGAGTTTACGTTCAAGGAGGGTGAGGAAGGCTACTGCGATGAGAATGGGTAAGATGTAGAGAAGGGGGTTAATGATGTTGAGTAGGGTTGGGATTATTAAGGTGTAGAGTCCTTAATTAACCTGGTCTAGGTTTAAATATGTTAGTTGTTTTAATGTTTTAGTACGTTTTATAATCAAAGCGTGCGTAAGGTATAGGCTTTGCTGTACCGGTCCTTTCGTACTGGGTGTGGCTATTCATAGATAGAAACTGACCTGGATTACTCCGGTCTGAACTCAGATCACGTAGGGCTGTTAATCGTTGAACAAACGAACCCTCAGTAACGGTTGCATTACTAGGATGTCCTGATCCAACATCGAGGTCGTAAACCTTCTTTTTGATATGGGCTCTTGAAGAAGATAGCGCTGTTATCCCTGGAGTAACTTGGTTCATTAATCAGATATACTGGGTCTAATGTGGCTTGTTTGCCTTTTGTATGATGAAGTCATATATTGGAAGTTCTTTTTTGTTCCAAGGTCGCCCCAACCGAAATTAATTATTATTGGGTTTAATAGGTTAGTTAAAGCTTCACAGGGTCTTCTGGTCTTATGGTGGTATCTCAGCTTTTGTACTGGGGGATCAGTTTAATTGATTAGTTATAAGAGACAGTCGGGCTCTCATTTTGCCTTTCATACGAGTCCACAATTAATGGACAAATGATTATGCTACCTTTGCACGGTTAGGATACCGCGGCCGTTTAACTATTCACTGGGCAGGCGTTGCCTTTAATATTTGTTTGGCTAAAGGTTATGTTTTTGTTAAACAGTTGGAGCCCATGGTTGCCGAGTTCCTTTTATAACGATTAATCTTTCTTTTTAACGCTCCTGTGTTGGGGTCACAGTCAATTTAAAGATGGGTATTGATTGATTGTCTACCTTTTGTGGTCTGTTAATGACTAGTAGGTTTTCTGTGTCTAGTAGAGGGGTGCGTGTAGAGATAAATTCTTATTATTAGTTTTAGCATAATGATATCTACTAACGTAGATCCACCCTTGGTGGGTTTGAAGTTGGGTTTGGGTATTAGGATTGTTTTGAGTAGTTCTTTGACGATATCTATATGGGTGGCTGCTTAAAGGCCTACGAGAGGAAGTGGGGTTCTGTCTTTCAAATTCAGGTTGTATCCTGTTTCAATAGGGCTGTTCCTCTATTGATTATCTTTAGGTTAAATTATAGGGTATGTGAAGGCCTAAAGTAGAACTTAGGTTCTATTTGGGGTAGCCAGCTATCTCCGGATTCGATAAGCGTTTCACCTCTATTTTTAAGTCTTCCCACTCTTTTGCTACAGAGAAGGGTGTGTCCGTTAGACTGCTTGAAAATAGCTCATCCGGTTTCGGGAGGTGGGCTATGAGTCTTCTTGCCCTGGTTGTCTTGCTAAATCATGATGCAAAAGGTACAAGAGTTAATCTTTGCTGTTTATTGCTTAAGGGTTTCCCTTACGGTACTAAGTTTTGACTATTATACTGTTCGATCGCAACTACTGGGTTTGGCAAATGGTTTGTTTGATAGTATATGGATGTTTGTGGTTGGTCGTTAGTCAGCTCAAAAAGATTGTTGAAATGTCGTTCGAGTGTAGGTCGAATGCTTTGTGTAAGCTACTTTTTGTTTCTAAGTGCACTTTCCAGTACACTTACCATGTTACGACTTGCCCTGGTTAGAGATTTTAATTAGGTTTATATAGATTAATATGGTGTAGGCAGGGATGACGGGCGGTGTGTACGCACTTCATTGCTTTATGTTCAGTTAGGTGTTTTATTCCTATCTTACTGCTAAATCCTCCTTCAGTCACTATATTCATAGTGAAATTCGTGTTCTCTGATAAGAGAATGTAGCCCATCTTTGCCCCCTTCATGGGTTACACCTCGACCTGTCGTTTTAGTGTAAAACTATGTAGCTCACTTTGTACCGTTTATAGGGTAAGCTTACGACGGTGGTATATAGACTGTTGGCGAGAAGGGGTCGGGTTAATCGTGGGTTATCGGTTATTAGACAGGCTCCTCTAGGTTGTGGTGAAGCACCGTCAAGTCTTTTAAGTTTTAAGTTACTACTCGTAGTTATTTGGCGAACAATTAGTATTTTAATTGTGTGTTGTGGCTGGGTATAGTAAGGTATCTAATCTTAGTTTATACCCCAGCTTTTGCGAGTCAAAAAGGTCAGTGATTTAGAGTGATTATTGTAGCTTATGGCTTTTTACAGCCCAGGTTAGTTTCCTCTAAAGGTTTGTACTTTGTTTTAGTCGTGCTTTACGCCGTTTATATTGTCTTGAGCCTTTCGTGTAACCGCGGTCGCTGGCACGAGATTAACCGGCTCTATATGTATTTTGCTAGGTCAAGTTTTCACTTATGGCCTAATATTAACTACTGCTGTATACCCGTGGGGGTGTGGCTTATGCTGGGTGTCATTGTTTATAACTGATATCGGCTCATATTGTTGATATGGCTGTCTCACTGTTGTGTTGAGGCTTGCATGTATAAACAAATATTTTAGACAATATGAGGTTCAAGACCAAGACCTTATGTTGGTGGGTGGGGACCATTTTAGCATTTTCAATGCTATGCTTTGTTTTAAGCTACAGCAACAATATAGAAATTCAGGACACAGTGTAAAAAATAGGCAAAATCCGGTCAATTGAATCGGGGGGG